AATGTATCGAATCAATTGAATAGATCCGATCGTAACTTCGAATATGGAATTCAAAGGGATCAAATAGGAAATGATACTCTGAATCATAGAACTCTAATGAAATATACGATCAACCAACATTTATCGAATTTGAAAAAGAGTCAGAAGAAATGGTTTGATCCTCTTATTTCTCGAACTGAGAGATCCATGAATTGGGATCCTGATGCATATAGATACAAATGGTCCAATGAAAGCAAGAATTTCCAGGAACATTTCGTTTCTGAACAGAAGAATCCTTTTCAAGTAGTGTTCGATCGATTACGTATTAATCAATACTCGATTGATTGGTCCGAGGCTATCGACAAAGAAGATTTGTCTAAGTCACTTCGTTTCTTTTTGTCCAAGTCACTTCTCTTTTTGTCCAAGTCACTTCCCTTTTTCTTTGTGAGTATTGGGAATATCCCCATTCATAGGTCCGAGATCCACATCTATGAATTGAAAGGTCCGAATGATCAACTCTGCAATCAGTTGTTAGAATCAATAGGTGTTCAAATCGTTCATTTGAAGAAATTGAAACCCCTCTTATTGGATGATCATGATACTTCCCAAAGACCGAAATTTTTGATCAATGGAGGAACAATATTACCATTTTTGTTCAAAAAGATACCAAAGCGGATGATTGACTCATTCCATACTAGAAAAAATCGCAGGAAATCCTTTGATAACACGGATTCCTATTTCTCAATGATATCCCACGATCGAGACAATTGGCTGAATCCCGTGAAACCATTTCATAGAAGTTCATTGATATCTTCTTTTTCTAAAGCAAATCGACTTCGATTCTTGAATGATCCACCTCACTTCTGGTTCTATTGTAACAAAAGATTTCCCTTTGATGTGGAAAAGACCCGTATCAAGAATTATGATCTTACATATGGACAATTCCTCAATATCTTGTCCATTCGCAACAAAATCTTTTCTTTGTGCGTCGGTCCAAAAAAATCTTTTTTTTTGGAGAGAGAGACTATTTCACCAATCGAGTCACAGGTATCTGACATCTTCATACCTAACGATTTCCCACAAAGTGGTGATGAAACGTATAACTTGTACAAATCTTTCCATTTTCCAATTCGATCCGATCCACTCGTTCGTAGAGCTATTTACTCGATCGCAGACATTTGTGCAACACCTCTAACAGAGGAACAAATAGTCAATTTGGAAAGAACTTCTTGTCAGCCTCTTTCAGATATGAATCTATCTGATTCAGAAGGGAATAACTTGCATCAGTATCTCAGTTTCAATTCAAACATGGGTTTGATTCACACGCCATGTTCTGAGAAGTATTTACCATCCGGAAAGAGGAAAAAACGGAGTCTTTGTCTAAAGAAATGCGTTGAGAAAGGGCAGATGTATAGAACCTTTCAACTAGATAGTGCTTTTTCAAATCTCTCAAAATGGAATCTGTTCCAAACATATATGCCATGGTTTCTTACTTCGACAGGGTGCAAATATCTCAATTTCACCCTTTTAGATACTCTTTCAGACCCATTGCCGATACTAAGTAGCAGTCAAAAATTTGTATCCATTTTTCATGATATGATCCATGGATCAGATATATCACGGCCAATTCTTCAGAAGATTCTTCCACAATGGACTCTGATAAGTGAGATTTCGAGTCAATGTTTACAGAATCTTCTTCTGTCCGAAGAAATGATTCATCGAAAGAATGAGTCACCCATTCCATTGATATGGGCACATCTGAGATCAACAAATGCTCGGGAGTTCCTCTATTCAATCTTTTTCCTTCTTCTTTTTGCTGGATATCTCGTTCGTATACATCTTCTCTTTGTTTCCCGAGCCTCTAGTGAGTTACAGACAGAGTTAGAAAAGATCAAATCTTTGATGATTCCATCATACATGATGGAATTTCGAAAACTTCTGGATAGGTATCCTACATCTGAACTGAATTCTTTCTGGTTAAAGAATCTCTTTCTAGTTGTTCTGGAACAATTAGGAGATTCTCTGGAAGAAATAAGGGGTTTTGCTTCTGGTGGCAACATGCTATTGGGTGGTGGTCCCGCTTATGGGGTCAAATCAATACGTTCTAAGAAGAAATATTGGAAGATCAATCTCATCGATCTTGTAAGTCTCATACCAAATCCCATCAATCGAATCATTTTTTCGAGAAATACGAGACATCTAAGTCGTACAAGTAAAGAGATCTATTCATTGATAATAAAAAGAAAAAACGTGAACGGTGATTGGATTGATGAGAAAATAGAATTATGGATCGCGAATAGTGATTCGATTGATGATGAAGAAAGAGAATTCTTGGTTCAGCTCTCCACCTTAACGACAGAAAAAAGGATTGATAAAATTCTATTGAATCTGACTCATAGTGATCATTTATCAAAGAATGACTCTGGTTATCAAATGATTGAACAACCGGGATCAATTTCCTTACGATACTTAGTTGACATTCAGAAAAAGGATCTAATGAATTATGAGTTCAATAGATCCTGTTTAGCAGAAAGACGGATATTCCTTGCTCATTATCAGACAATCGCTTATTCACAAACCTCGTGCGGGGCTAAGAGTTTTCATTCCCCATCTCCTCATGGAAAACCCTTTTCGCTCCGCTTAGCCCTATCCCCTTCTAGAGGTATTTTAGTTATAGGTTCTATAGAAACTGGACGATCCTGTTTGGTCAAATACCTAGCGACAAACTCCTATGTTCCTTTCATTACGGTATTTCCGAACAAGTTCCTGGATGACAAGCCGAAAGGTTATCCTATTGATGATAGTGACGATATTGATGATAGTGAGGATGACCTTGATATTGATACGGAGCTGCTAACTATGACGAATGTGCTAACTATGTATATGACGCCAAAAAGAGACCTATTTGATATCACCCTTCAATTCGAATTAGCAAAAGCAATGTCTCCTTGCATAATATGGATTCCAAACATTCATGATCTGCATGTGAATGAGTCGAATTACTTATCCCTCGGTCTATTAGAGAACTATCTCTCCAGGGATTATGAAAGATGTTCCACTGGAAAGATTCTTGTTATTGCTTCGACTCATATTCCCCAAAGAGTGGATCCCGCTCTAATAGCTCCGAAGAAATTCAATACATGCATTAAGATACGAAGGCTTCTTCTTCCACAACAACGAAAGCACTTTTTCATTCTTTCATATACTAGGGGATTTCACTTGGAAAAGAGGATGTTCCATACTAACGGATTCGGGTCCATAACCATGGGTTCCAATGCGCGAGATCTTGTAGCACTTATAAATGAGGCCCTATCCATTAGTATTACACAGAAGAAATCCATTCTAGAAACTAATACAATTAGATTAGCTCTTCATAGAAAAACTTGGGATTTTCGATCCCAGATAAGATCGGTTCAGGATCATGGGATTCTTTTCTATCAGATAGGAAGGGCTGTTGCACAAAATGTACTTCTAAGTAATTGCCCCATAGATCCTATATCTATCTATATGAAAAAAAAATCATGTAAGGGAGGGGATTCTGATTTGTACAAATGGTACTTCGAACTTGGAACGAGCATGAAGAAATTCACGATACTTCTTTATCTTTTGAGTTGTTCTGCCGGATCGGTCGCTCAAGATCTTTGGTCTTCATCCAGACCCAATGAAAAGAATTGGATCACTTCTTATGGATTCGTTGAGAATGATTCTGATCTAGTTCATGGCCTATTACTATTATTACTATTAGAAGTAGAAGGCGCTCTGGCTCTGGCGGGATCCTCACGGACAGAAAAAGATTGCAGTAAGTTTGAGAATAATCGAGTGACATTACTTCTTCGGTCCGAACCAAGGAATCGGTTAGATATGATGCAAAAGGGATCTTGTTCTATCGTTGATCAGAGATTTCTATATGAAAAATACGAATCGGAGTTTGAAGAAGGGGCCCTCGATCCGCAACAGATAGAGGAGGATTTCTTCAATCACATAGTTTGGGCTCCTAGAATATGGCGCCCTTGTGGCAATCTATTTGATTGTATTGAAAGGGCCACTGAATTGGGATTTCCCTATTGGACTGGGTCATTTCGGGGCAAAGGGATCATTTCTCATAAAGAGGATGAGCTTCAAGAGAATGATTCGGAGTTCTTGCAGAGTAGAACCATGCAGTACCAGACACGAGATAGATCTTCCAAAGAACAAGGCTTTTTTCGAACAAGCCAATTCATTTGGGACCCTGCGGATCCATTCTTTTCCCTATTCAAAGATCAGCCCTTTGTCTCTGTTTTTTCACGTCGAGAATTCTTTGCAGATGAAGAGATGTCAAAGGGGCTTATTGCTTCCCAAACAAATCCTCCTACATCTATATATAAACGTTGGTTCATCAAGAATACGCAAGAAAAGCACTTCGAATTGTTGATTCATCGCCAGAGATGGTTTAGAACCAATAGTTCATTATCTAATGGATCTTTCCGTTCTAATACTCTATCCGAGAGTTATCAGTATTTATCAAATCTGTTCCTATCTAACGGAACGCTATTGGATCAAATGACAAAGACATTGTTGAGAAAGAGATGGCTTTTCCCGGATGAAATGAAACATTTGATTCATGTAACAGGAGAAAGATTTCCCATTCCTTAGCCGTAAAGATATGTGCCCATGCCCCATGAAAGGGGGATTAAATGGAACAGAATTGGCCGGATGGTAGAGTCGCGGAAACACTTGTTTCTTCCATCTTTTTGGCCTTAGCTCCATGGAACAATATGCTACTGCTGAAACATAGAAGAATTGAAATCTTAGATCACTATGTGTGGATGATATGAACTGCCTAAACAAGAATTCTTGAACGGCGAAAGAGCCTATTACTCGCTACATCAAACAATTTTTACTAATGAAACCATGTAAATCCATCGGAAAAGACGCATTTCCGCTGAAATGGTTGTTGCTATCTGCTCCAATAATGAATCATTGGTTTCATTGAATAACTAAAGAAAATAGATAGACCTTTCTCTTCGTTTCAGGTCGATGGA